GCTTTTTCCAGGATACTCGGGTTCAAATACCCATGGATTTGCTGTTCGCTTACTGGCTTCATATAATTCAGGAAACACTAGTTTTCTCGAAGCCTCTTGCTCATATCTCTCATCAAAGGGTGTTATTCTATAATGTCTGTCCAGCAGATCTCCCGCTAACCCCAGCGAGCATTCAAAGATCTGTCCCACATTCATTCGTGAAGGTACTCCTAATGGGTTGAAGACCATATCAACTGGTGTTCCATCTTGCAAATAAGGCATATCTTGTCTAGGCAAAATTTTGGAAATGATACCCTTATTGCCATGTCTTCCGGCGACTTTATCACCCACTTTGATTTCACGTTTCTGTGAAATATATACACGAATTTTTTCTGGATTATAACTGGAAGCCCCTTTTTTCTGGATCCATCTCACATCAATAACTCGACCTCTTCCACCTATAGGTAGTTTTAGACAAGTTTCCTTTGCAGTGGATACTTGAATTCCAAGTATGACTCGTAATAATCTATCTTCCGGGGCATACGATGATTCTTTCGCTGTCTGAGGCGTCAATTTACCTACTAAAACATCACCCGTTTCCACCCAAGATCCGAGCATCACAATTCCATTTCTGTCTAAATTACGGAGCAAATGAGCTTCTAAATGAGGTATTTCGTTAGTGATCTTTTCAGGGCCGTGGCTTGTCACATGAGTCTGAATCTCATATTTCCGGATGTGAAACGAAGTATAAATATCTCCATATACCAGACGTTCGCTAATTAGTACTGCATCTTCAAAATTGTAGCCTTCCCATGGCATATGAGCTACTAATACGTTTTTTCCCAAAGCGAGTTCCCCACCAACTGTAGCCGCACCATCCGCCAAGACTTGTCCCTTTTTAACATATTTATCCCGATGAACCTGAGGTTTTTGATGCATACAAGTATTTTTGTTGGAACGCTGATACATAAGCAATGGAATGCTTATAGTGTCTCCATTCCCTGATAAAAGGATCTTTTCAGTATCGGTATAAATGACCTTTCCCTCGTGTTGGGCTATAGCTGAACCCCCCGAATCTAAAGCCGCTTGGCGCTCCAACCCAGTTCCAACAATGCATTTCTCGGACCGAGAAAGCGGAACTGCTTGACGCTGCATATTAGAACTCATTAAAGCTCGATTCGCATCATTGTGTTCGATAAACGGAATGAGGGAAGCTCCAATAGAAAAATATTGGAGGGGATAAATGCTTCGAAGATCAATATGTTCCCATGCAATAGTCACGAATTCTTGACGGTATCGGGCTGGAACGACCTGTTCGTCTTGAATATCCTGATTCAAGGCCAAAGAATTTCCTGCTGCTACCATTACCATATAGTATTCATCTCTCCTTGGTGATAAATAAACCATCTGTTCCTCTTTTGATCTCTCAGATATTTCATAAAACGGACTTCGTATAGATCCCCAATCGCCGATCCTTGCATGAATAGCTAAGGATCCGATAAGTCCAACATTGATTCCTTCGGACGTGTCAATTGGGCAAATACGTCCATAGTGACTAGGATGGATATCTCGTATGCGAAAACTAGCAGTTCGCCCTGTTAATCCTCCGGGACCCAAATAGCTTGATTTTCGCCCATGAACTATCTGTGTCAATGGATTAGTTCGATCCAAAACTTGAGATAAAGGGTGTAGACCGAAAAACGATTCATAAGTGGTTGTTAATGGAGTTGAAGTTACCAAGTTTTGAGGAGTCGGTATAAATTTATGCCTGATTGCTCCACATATAGTTCCTCGAACCACATTTTCCAAACGAACCAGAGCCAATCCGAATTGATCCTGTAACAGATCTGCTACAGAACGAATACGTTTATTTTTCAAGTGATTCATATCGTCAAGTGTACCCATTCCAAATTTCATTCCGATCAAATGATCTGTAGCAGCCAATACGTCTCGTGGTAATAAAAATGTATTGTTCTGGGGTATATCAATATTCAATCTCTGGTTCATATTTTGTCGACCAATCCTTCCTAATTCACATCTTTGTTGAAAAAATCTCTTTTGTAATTCCTTACAGAGGGACTCAGAAAATACCGGATCCCCGCCTACACAAGAAAATTGTTGATAAAACTCCAAAATAGCATTTTCCTTCGACCCAATTTTCTTTTTCTCTTTCTCATTCGGGAAATACAATAAAATTTCGGGGTAGCAAACATTGTCTAGAATTTCTCTTAGATTCGAACCCATAGCTGATGGTAGAACTAGAATAGAAATTTTTTGTTTCCTGCTCACACGGGCCCATATCCTTGCTTTTCTATCAATCTCTAATTCTGATCTTCCTCCCCGATCTGATATTATGGTGCCGGTATAAACAGAAATCCCGTTATGGTCCAATTCTGAACTGTAATAAATACCGGGGCTTTGCAATATTTGATTGATCACAATTCTGTATATTCCATTTACTATAAAGGTTCCCAGAGAATTCATTAGAGGAATGTTTCCAATAAACACGGTTTGTTCTTGCATATCTCTACCAACTTTCCAAATTAACCCCGCGGGTACATATAATTCAGAGGAATGTGTGAGTGATTCATACACAGCATCTCTTTCTTTTATCAAGGGTTCCGCCAATTGATATGTTTCCACAAGTAATTGAAATTCAATTTCTTGATCTGTATCTTCAATTTTTGGAAACTTATGAAGTTCTTCTGCCAAGCCCTGATCAACGAACCTACAAAATCCTTCAAATTGTATCTGACTAAATCCAGGTATTGTAGACATTCCCTCATTTCCATCCCGTAGCATCTTACTTAAGTTTTCCATTTCTCGAAAAATCCCATTATTGGATCACTCTTTATCGAACCATACGGATCGATCCAGCAATGATGGAATGTATATTCTGTTTACTGAATCACATGAAATTTTATCCAACTCCATATACGTATGAAGGAGGGATAAAGAGAATTTTGTACTTCAATTCGAATTGGTTACAAATGCAAATGGAAATGATATTCCTGTAACAAGGATTCTGGCACTTATTGAGTTGAGCTTTGTTTTTGTTATAGAATAAGAATAGAATAGGGTTGGGTCTTTTCGATCAAATTTCTACCTAATTTAATTATCTTATCTATCCATTATGATAATCAAAGTGGGTACCAGAAAAATAGATTGATTCAGAATTTGATCCTTCTTTATGATAATGATAGAAAGACAGAATAATCAGGAGCATTAAAAAGAGTTAACGCTTAGCTTAGCACTTATTTCGTTTCGTTGATTCCATGGTTCAGTTCACAGAAAGAAATTTTGATATTTTCTTATTTTCTATTTTGACCCATTTGAATACTGCATAGGAAGAGTTATATCTATTAGATTAAATATCTAAGTAAATGCAACGCAGATATAGCCATCTAGCTAGCCACATATTCCATCTTTTATCGTAGCTCCAATATATTCGTGCCATATCATGATTTATTTCTATTTTCTATTCAAAATATTCAAAGTTGGAACACGACGGTTCCCTGTAAGGATGTGTAAATAAAATACCTGACTAGGTGTGTAATAATTCTTGTTTGGGGTTTACATATACACAGAGTCGTTGTTATAATTATGATTAATTTCATTTGAATATGAATTGAATATTGAATCAATGTAATTTGAATTGAAAAGAATTGATACTAATTAGTTGTGTATCAATTTGATTCTCTTGTGCCATTAAGGAAACAGAGATCCAAGAACCGTTCATGAATTCAGATTCATTCAACAGTTAATGGTTCCAATTAGTCAGGAATTCTTTATTCTTCTGTGACTAGAAATTCTTTCTTTATCCTTTTCAATCTAAAAAGGAAGTCTTTAGGTGTTGTGATTGTGATAGACAATCAATCGAAGAAAAAAATTTCAACTTGATCAATCAAATAAAAGGTGCATTTTTGGAAAGGGATAAGGGAAAGGGGATTCAGGATCAAGATGAAATAAAATAAGAAATCATTCAGTGGAAAAAGTGTTTCCGTTGATTTCCGTGTCGTTTCGGCGGCATGGCCGAGTGGTAAGGCGGGGGACTGCAAATCCTTTTTCCCCAGTTCAAATCCGGGTGTCGCCTGATCAACAAAGGACTCGAAATCTCTTATCCGGCTGATATGACCCGCCTTATTTTTGCCCAGCATAAGCAAAGGGCTGTCAATACTTTATCTTCAGAACCCGGAGGTTCCATGAAATGAAGACTATAAATTGAAATCTTCATTTTTTCTTTCTTCAAAAATCTGCGTATCGACTTCCGTAATAAATGAGGTTTCATTTATTCACTTATTCATATTCGTACCCTTTCGATCGATTTTATTTATAAAATAAATAGTAAAATTCAATTCTTAGATTCATAAATACGAAAAAGAGTAAGGAAACGAAAATCTTGGGATCAAAACAAAGGTTGCTAAGGGCCTCTAAATCCTTTCGACTAGAATCCTGGAAGGGTTTATTGGAAGGACTATCAATCCTTCCTTTCCTAATCACTCTCTTAATCTCTACTTGTTGAATCGTGAATTAGATTGGATGATCCGATTAGGAATCAGAAGTTGTGTAAAGGAATGAAAATACCCTTATGCAGACTAGGATCTGAGTGCTTTCAATATTGGATAAGAAATAAATTGAAATAAAGGTAGAGAATCAAACAAAGTAGAATTCAAAACTTTTTCTCTTCGGTAACACCCGTCCAGGATCTATGTAATAGAGTGTCTCCCGATTCTTTCACAGAAAGAGAGACAGTACGGCTTAGATCAAAGAAAGGGGAGATAGAGGTATGTGATCAATAGTTATCTATCTTGATGGTACATCCTTATGTGTTATGAAACGCAACAAAACAATGGGTCTTACTATTCCTACATGAGTAACCTACCCATTGATACCCCCAATGGGGTAACTTTGTATCTCTTGTGCGTGCTTAATGCTTCCCGATTTCACTCTAAATTAGGAATTTTTTCCAAGTGGATACATTGGATCCGTTCGTCAGTAGCGTTGAGTCAGAATCCCATTTT